CCTCTTATCTCTTACTTCTAAGAACTCGGGTTATGAAAGAAGGGAGCGAAAAAGAAGTATCAGCAACAACTGCTTTTATTATGGGACAGTTCATAGTATTCATATCGACCTATTATCCGCCCTTGTATCTAGCATTGAGTAGACCCCATACACTGACTGTCCTAGTTATACCGTATCTTTTGTTTCATTTTTTGTTCTTCTGGAACAATAAGAAATCCCTTTTTGATTATAGATCGACTCACGGGAATTTCATTCCTAACCTTAGCATTCAATATGTATTCCTGAATAATCTAATTTTTCAATTATTCAACCATTTTATTTTACCAAGTTCAACATTAACCAGATTAGTCGACATTTCTATGTTTCGATACAACAATAAGATTTTATTTGTAACAAGTAGTTTTTTTGGCTGGTTAATTGGTCACATGTTATTGATGAAATGTATTGGCTTAGTATTATCTTGGCCATGGGAAAAAATGAGATCTAATGCACTTTTTAGATCTAATAAGTATCTTATGTCAAAATGGAGAAATTCTGTATCTCAAATCTTTAGTATTCTCTTATTTATCATCTGTATATGCTATCTAGGAAGAATGCCATCACCCATTATAACTAAAAAACTGAAAGAAAGTTCAAAAGGGGAAGAAAAGAAGAAAACTGAAGAAGAAGGAAATGTAGAAATAGAAACAGTTTCGAAAACAAATAAGATAGAACAGGAAGAAGATAGATCCGTGGAAGAAGACCTTTCCATTTCTTTGGAAGAGGAAGAAAGGTGGAATCTTTACAAGAAGATATATGAAACAGAGGAGATCTGGTTGAATGGAAAGGAAGAAGATGAATTCGACCTGAAAGAGAAAGAAAAGAATGAACTTTTATGGATTGAAAAATCCCTTCTGTCTCTTCTTTTCGATTATCAACGATGGAATCGACCTCTGCGGTATATAGAAAATGATCGATTTTCAAATGCTGTAAGAAATGAAATGTCTCAATATTTTTTTAATACATGCGCAAGTGATGGAAAGCAAAGAATATCTTTCACATATCCACCTAGTTTGTCTACTTTTTTTGAAATGATACAAAAAAAGATGTCTTTTCGCACAGCGGAAAAACTACCTGCGGAGGCCCTCTCTAATGAATGGGTTTCGACCACTAAAAAACAAAGAGATAACTTAAGGAACGAATTCATAAATCGAATCGAAGCTATAGACAAAGGATCTCTTATCCTCGATGTGGTCGAAAAAAGAGCCAGATTGTGCAATGATGAAGAGGAACAAGAATGCTTACCTAAGTTTTATGATCCTCTTTTGAACGGACCTTATCGTGGAACAATAAAAAAAGGGTATTTATATTCAATTAGGAATGATTCAACTACCTCCACACGGGGGTCTACCAAAATGGCTTGGATAAATAAGATTCATGGTACCCTTTTTTCCAAGGATTATCGAGAGTTTGAACGAGAATTGGAACACGAAATATATAAACTTGACGTAAAATCATCATCTACAGGCATTGAGGATTCATCAGTCTCAATTGGTGAATTTACAGAAGAAGCTGAAGAAGCTGAGAAATCAAGAACTCGTTTCAAACAATTTGCTTTTGGGGGAGAAGAAAAAGTATTCGATATGGTTAGAGCTGATCCGAATGATCAAAAAATTAGTAATCTTAAAATTGAAGAAATTAAGAAAAAGGTTCCTCGATGGTTATACAAACTGACTTCTGATTTGGATTTTGAAGAAGAGGAGGAGGAGGAGGAGGAGGAAGAAGATGATCAGGAAGAATCCACAGATGATCACGGGATTCGTTCAAGAAAAGCCAAACGTGTAGTAATTTATACTGACACTGATACCGAGGAGGATGCTAATATCATTAATACCAATGATAATATCATCAATACTACCACTGATAATATCATTAATACCAATGATAATATCATCAATACTACCACTGATAATATCATTAATACCAATGATAATATCAATAATACTACTGATAATATTACTGATAATATTATCAATACTACTGATAATATCACTAATACTACTGATAATATCATTAATACCACCGATAGTAATCAAGAAAAAAATAGTGATGATCAAGTCGAAAATGGTGATCAAAGAGGAAAAGGAAATGGTGATCAAGCCAAAAATAAAAATGGTGATCAAGCCAAAAATGGTGATCAAAGAGGAAAAGGAAATGGTGATCAAGCAGAAGAACATGAAATGGCCTTGATACGTTACTCGCAACAATCAGATTTTCGTCGTGATCTAATCAAAGGGTCGATGCGGGCTCAAAGACGTAAAACAGTCACTTGGGAAATGTTTCAAACAGATGTACACTCCCCCCTTTTTTTTGACAGAATAGACAAAACACCTTTGTTTTCTTTTGATATCTCAAGGATGATGAACCTCATTTTTAGGAATTGGATGGAGGAAAAAAGCCCAAAAATACAAACATCTGATTATGTGGGTGAAGGGGCAAAAGAGAAAGAGAAAATGGAGAAAGAACACGAAGAAGAAAAAGAGGAGTATAAAAGAAAAGAGGATAAAAGACAGGAGGAGGAACGGATAGCAATAGCAGAAACTTGGGATAATATTATATTTGCTCAAGCAATAAGGAGTTCCATATTAGTAACCCACTCGATTCTTCGAAAATACATCGTATTACCTTCATTGATAATAGTTAAAAATATTGGGCGTATGTTATTATTTCAATTCCCTGAGTGGTATGAAGATTTGACCGAATGGAGTAGGGAAATGCATGTCAAATGCACATATAATGGTGTTCAATTATCGGAAACAGAATTTCCAAAAGATTGGTTAACAGACGGTATTCAGATAAAAATCCTATTTCCTTTCTCTCTGAAACCTTGGCATAGAAAAAAGCTACGATCCCATCATAAGGATCTAAGAAAAAAACAAAAAAATTTCTGTTTTTTAACGATCTGGGGGATGGAAACAGAACTCCCCTTTGGCTCTCCCCGAAAAAAACCTTTCTTTTTTGAACCCATTCATAAAACACTCGAAAAAAAAATTAGAAAAGTCAAAAAGACAGGTTTTTTCTTTCTAAGAATTATAAAAGACAACATAAAAGGTTTTCTAAAGATTCTCAACGAAAAAATAAGATGGATTATCAAAATAGTTCTATTTATAAAAAGAAAAGTGAAGAAACTCTTTTTCTTAGTGACGCGAGTCTCTGACCCAAGTCAAAATGAAGAACCAAGTCAAAATGAGAAAGATTCCAAAATAATCATCCATGAATCACCCATTAGAATTGTATCCGGATATTGGACAAATGATTCACTGATAGAAAGAAAAATTAATGATCTGGCTGATAAGACAACCAAAATCTGGGATCAAGTAGAAAAGATTAGAAAAGACAAGAAAAAAAAACCTCTAACTCCAGATATTGAGGATATAGATATTAGTACTAACAAGGGAAATTTTAGTAATAAAAGAACCGAATCACGGAAACATATTTTTCAAATATCTAAAAAAAGAAGAAGTGCCCCATTAATCTCTAAATGGAACTCTTTTATGAAATCTTTCATTGAAAGAATATACATGGGTATCCTTCTATGTATCACTAACATTTACAGGATCAATGCACAATTTTTTCTTGACTCAACAAAAAATACTTTAAATGGATACACTTACAATGACGAAATAAAGGAAAAGGATACTAATGAAACGAATCCCAATATAATTCCCTTCATTTCGACTGTAAAATCTCTTTCTACTTATACTACTAATATAAGTAGTGATAGTAATTCACCGATTTACTGCGACTTATCTTCTTTGTCTCAAGCCTATGTGTTTTACAAATTATTGCAAACCCAAGTTAGTAACAAATATAAGTCAGAATCCATATTTCATTACTACAGAACATATCCTTTTATTAAGGATAGAATAAAAGACTATTTCCATGACTATTTCCATACACGAGGAATATTTGATTCAGAATCAAAACACAAGAAACTGCGGAATTCTGGAATGAGTGAATGGAAAAACTGGTTAAAGAGCCACTATCAATACAATTTCTCCCATGACAAATGGTCTAGATTAGCACCTCTAAAATGGAGAAAGAAAGTCAATCAGCATTGTACGATTAAAAATAACGACTCACCAAAATTGGGTTCATATGAAGAAAAAGACCAATTAATTCATTCCGGGAAAAAGGATTATTATAAATATAAATTGGACTTATTGAAGAGTCCGAGTTGCGAAAAAAAAATTAAAAAACACTACAGATATGATCTTTTATCATATAAATATCTTAGTTATGAAGATGTGAAAGACTCCAATATTTATGGATCACCATTACAAGTAAACAGGCACGGAGAAATTTCTAATTACAATACACATAAATACAAATCGTTTTATGCTATAACTATAAATAATAGCCTAGAAGATAAATATACAATTGATAGAGATCAAAATCTAGATAGAAAATATTTGGAATTGAGAATCACCAATTTTTACCCTAGAAAAAATATTGAAACTAGGACTAGTACGGGTATCAGAACTTTCATTAATAAAAAAAATAAAACTACTAAGACTGGGACCAATAAGAAAGATATTCTTTCTCTTTATATCAGAATTCATCAAGAAATCCAAACAAAGCAAAAAGAGTTCTTTTTTGATTGGATGGGAATGAATGAACAAATGTTAGATCGTACTATATCGAATCTGCGCCCTTGGTTCTTACCAGAATTTGTGCCGCTTTACGATCGATATAAGACTAATCCGTGGATCATACCAATCAAATTGCTTCTATTTGATTTTCATGGAAACAAAACAAGCGATCTTTATATAGATCCAAAGGTGGAATCTAATCAAAAAGAAAGATTTAATCCAAAACCAAAAGTAGAATCTAATAAAAAGGGATATCTTGAATTAGAGAATGGGAACCGGGACGAGAAAGAACGGCAGCACCAAGGAAATCTTATATCTGATATAAGAAACCAAAAAAAAGATGTTGGAGCAAATTCCGCGGGTTCAGATATTAAGAAACGCAGAAAGAAAAAGAAATTCAAGAGCAAGAAGGAAGCGGAACTAGACTTATTTTTGAAAAAATATTTTCTTTTTCAACTCCGATGGGGTGATTCTTTCAATCAAAGAATGACCAATAATATCAAGGTATATTGTCTACTGCTTAGACTTATGAATCCGAATGAAATTGCTATATCCTCTATTCAAAGAGGAGAAATGGGTCTAGATGTAATGCTGATTAATAAGGATTTGTCTCTTCCAGAATTGATAAAAAGGGGAATATTTATTATTGAACCGGTTCGTTTGTCTATCAAATGGGATGGAATTTCGATTATGTATCAAACCATAGCTATTTCATTGACCCATAAGGTTCAGCACCAAACTAATCGAGGATACCAGGTAAAAAAACATATTGATAAGAATTACTTGAATGGCTCGATTGCACGACACGGAGGAGTGCGTGTGAATGGGGACAATAATAATTATGATTTGCTTGTTCCTGAACATATTTTATCTCCTAGCCATCGTAGAGAATTGAGAATTATAAGCTGTTTCAATTACCGAAATAGGAACCTTGTGAATAAGAATCCAGTATTTGGCAATAGAGCTAAGACTAATGCGCAGGGGTTTGAGAAATTTGTAAATAGGGATAAGCATTTTGATACAGATACAAATAACTCTCTAAAATGTAAAGTGTTTCTTTGGCCCACTCATCGATTAGAAGATTTAGCCTGTATGAATCGTTATTGGTTTGATACCAATAATGGGAGTCGTTTCAGTATGTCAAGGATCCATATGTATAAGCAATTTGGAATTCGCTGATGTTACAATCAATTTCCCTCTTTATCACGCGCCTGGTATATGAGAACATGCAAATAAATACATACCTTATGTTAGACTCTGATACACAAGATTCAGTCACATATCAATTGGACCTAGGAATGAATCGACAGAATCTTTTTAGGTCCCTTTCCCTTTCATTCTGTTTCGTGAGCCCAGGAATATACCATCCCTTTGTATCTGAATAAATTTATTGTTATTATTTATTCATATTCATTTTGATTTGTTTGATAGAAAAAAGAGTAATATATGAATCAATCCAGATTCTTGTGTACACCAGAACAAAATAAATGGTATTATTATTCTTGATTGGGAAGATTTATATCCGTGGGAACAAAAAGAAAAAAAGATAAGAATTTATTTGTATGGTAAAGAATTCGCCCATATCCGTTATTCCACAAGAAGAAAAAAGGGGTTCTGTTGAATTCCAAGTATTTAATTTTACCAATAAGATAGAGAGACTTACTTCACATTTGGAACTGCACAGAAGAGACTATTTATCTCAGAGGGGTCTGCGGAAAATTCTGGGGAAACGCCAACGACTGCTGGTTTATTTATCAAAGAAAAATCGAGTGCGTTATAGGGAATTAATTGGTCAATTGGGTATTCGAGAACCAAAAACTGGTTAGTTTGGAAATTCGTTTGAATTATTCGGTTCATTAGATCTTGAATTTTGATGAACCTCGTTTCATTGACATGAATGAATTGGGATCGGAGAAATGGAATAATGAATTGGAATCGGAGAATAAAAACATATGACTGTACCAGACGCAAGAAAAGACCTCCTCGTGGTCAATATGGGTCCTCACCACCCGTCAATGCATGGTGTTCTTCGACTCATTGTTACTCTAGATGGCGAAGATGTTATCGACTGTGAACCCATATTGGGTTATTTACACAGAGGAATGGAAAAAATTGCGGAAAACCGAACAATTATACAATATCTACCTTATGTAACACGTTGGGATTATTTAGCTACTATGTTCACGGAGGCAATAACCGTTAATGCACCTGAGGAATTGGGAAATATTCAAGTACCTAAAAGAGCCAGCTATATTAGGGTAATTATGCTGGAGTTGAGTCGTATAGCTTCGCATTTGTTATGGCTTGGACCTTTTATGGCCGATATCGGTGCGCAGACTCCTTTCTTCTATATTTTCAGAGAGAGGGAATTGTTATATGATCTATTCGAAGCTGCCACAGGTATGCGAATGATGCATAATTATTTCCGTATCGGGGGGGTAGCTGCTGATTTACCTCATGGCTGGATAGATAAATGTTTAGATTTCTGCGATTATTTTTTAACGGGAGTTGTTGAATATCAAAAGCTTATTACGCGCAATCCCATCTTTTTGGAACGAGTTGAAGGGGTAGGTTTTATTGGGGGAGAGGAAGCCATAAATTGGGGTTTATCAGGACCAATGCTACGAGCTTCCGGAATCCAATGGGACCTTCGTAAAGTCGATCGGTATGAGTGTTATGATGAATTCGATTGGGAAGTCCAATGGCAAAAAGAAGGAGACTCATTAGCTCGTTATTTAGTAAGAATTGGCGAAATGACGGAATCCATCAAAATTATTCAACAGGCTCTGGAAGGAATTCCGGGGGGACCTTATGAAAATTTAGAATTCCGACGCTTTGCTGGAACAAAAGATTCAGAATTGAACGACTTTGAATATCGATTCATTAGTAAAAAGCCTTCTCCCAGTTTTGAATTGTCAAAACAAGAACTTTATGTGAGAGTAGAAGCCCCAAAGGGAGAATTAGGTATTTTTATGATAGGAGATAATAGTGTTTTTCCTTGGAGATGGAAAATACGTCCACCCGGTTTCATCAATTTGCAAATTCTTCCTCAGCTAGTTAAAAGAATGAAATTGGCTGATATTATGACAATACTAGGTAGTATAGATATCATTATGGGAGAAGTTGATCGTTGAAATGATAATTGAAGAAGCACAAGCTATCAATTCTTTTTTCAGATCGGAATCCTCAAAAGAGGCCTATGGGCTCATATGGTTACTTGTACCTATTGTTACTCTTGTATTGGGAATCACAATAGGGGTATTAGTAATTGTGTGGCTAGAAAGAAAAATATCTGCAGGGATACAACGACGAATTGGTCCTGAGTATGCCGGCCCCCTGGGCATTCTTCAAGCTCTAGCGGATGGGGTCAAACTACTTTTCAAAGAAGATCTTCTTCCATCTAGAGGAGATATTCGTTTATTTAGTGTCGGCCCATCCGTAGCGGTCGTATCAATTCTACTGAGTTATTCAGTAATTCCCTTTGGCCATCACCTTGTACTAACCGATCTCAGTATAGGTGTTTCTCTATGGATCGCTATTTCAAGTATTGCCCCTATCGGACTTCTTATGTCCGGATATGGATCAAATAATAAATATTCCTTTTCAGGTGGTTTACGAGCTGCTGCTCAATCTATAAGTTATGAAATACCGTTAACTCCATGTGTGTTATCAATATCTCTACGTGTGATTCGTTGGAATACGCACTCCTACCTCTTTCTTTGCTTTTTCTAGGAAAGAAGTTGGTTGAATATATAGATAGAACTCTTTTTTATTCATCACTGGGATCTATGAACTAAACCAGATAGTTATATGAGTGAAACAAAACTGCTTATGAATTCGCAGTAAGAAGATCGAGTCTCATTACCTACGTACGAGAGTAAAGTGGAGCTAAACATAAGCAGCGGAAGCTTTTTACCCCAAGTATCGATTAGCCATCAGGACTTGAAGCGGGCGCAAAAGATCAACTGTATGGAATTTTTACTCTTGTATTTATTACCATACCGAGGATCCACCAAAACTGAGTGGACGGTTAGGAACACCAAGGTACACAAAAGATTAGTAATGGAGATAATGTAACGTATCCAAACGGATATTTTTACATTACATAAAAGGAGTCATAATGAGGGCTTGAAGTTGGTAGAAATGATCAAAAAGTACTTCCCCGTGATCCCGATCCAGAGTATAGCTCCTATCCACTGATTTCAAAATAACTATCAGGAACGAAGTAATCCTTTATTTATATAGTATAGTCCTTCTGAGAAAGAAGAGAAGAACAGGAAGGAAAAATGGATTGACTATTTATTGTATCTTATGGAAAGATCGAGTTAAGTTATTACTGAACAAGAAACTAAGCAAAAAGAATAAAGGATGAGATGGATTCAGAAGTGTACTTTTTATTTGTTATTATCTTATCGCGGACAGAATCCCACTGGTCTAGTTCACTTATGAGCATTTTGATTCATCTTTCTTTTTTCCTATGGTATGCCGATGTAATACCGAAGCATACCTTAGATTTATTCGTGACCATTGAGGAGCCGTATGAAGCTGAGGTCTCATGTACGGTTCTGGAATAGAGATGGGAACAGTGATGTTATCATCGACTATGATTATCTAACAGTTCAAGTACGGTTGATATAGTTGAGGCGCAGTCAAAATATGGTTTTTGGGGGTGGAATCTTTGGCGTCAACCTATAGGGTTCATAGTTTTTATAATTTCTTCACTAGCAGAATGCGAGAGATTGCCCTTTGATTTACCGGAAGCCGAGGAGGAATTAGTAGCAGGTTATCAAACTGAATATTCAGGTATCAAATTTGGTTTATTTTATGTTGCTTCTTACCTAAATTTACTAGTTTCTTCATTATTCGTAACAGTTCTGTACTTGGGAGGGTGGAATCTTCCTATTCCATATATACCAATTACTGAACTTTTCGAAATAAATAAAACTAGTGAAGTCTTTGGAACAACAATTAGTCTCCTCATTACATTAGCTAAAGCTTATTTGTTCCTGTTCATTCCTATCTCAACAAGATGGACTTTACCTAGGCTGAGAATGGATCAACTATTAAATCTTGGGTGGAAATATCTTTTACCTATTGCTCTCGGTAATCTATTATTGACAACTTCTTCCCAACTTGTTTCGCTATAACAGAATAGGATATTCCAGATTCTTATCCTCTCTCAAGCAAGAGAAAGAAACATAAAATTATTCATGGATATTCACGATATATGTTTCCTATGGTGACTGGGTTCATGAATTATGGTCAACAGACAGTACGAGCTGCAAGATACATTGGTCAAAGTTTCATGATTACCTTATCTCATGCAAATCGTTTACCTGTAACTATTCAATATCCTTATGAAAAATCGATCACATCAGAGCGTTTCCGTGGGCGAATCCACTTTGAATTTGATAAATGCATTGCTTGTGAAGTATGTGTTCGCGTATGTCCGATAGATCTACCTGTTGTTGATTGGCGATTAGAAACAGATATTAGAAAGAAACGATTGCTTAATTATAGTATTGATTTCGGAATCTGTATATTTTGTGGTAATTGCGTGGAGTATTGCCCCACAAACTGTTTATCAATGACTGAAGAATATGAACTTTCCACCTACGATCGTCACGAATTAAATTATAATCAAATTGCTTTGGGTCGGTTACCAATGTCTGTAATTGGAGATTACACAGTTCGAACAATTATGAACTCAACTCCAATAAAAATATCTATGGAGAAACCCCTTGATTCAAGAACGATTACCAATTAAATTAAAAATAAGACTAAGTTTTGATCAAAAGTAGGTAAGTTTCTTTCATGTCAGACAAATAATAACTAGATTTGTGAGGATTATAACTACTTTTGGAATATATAAATATATATAGCCATTATAGCCGTAGCCCTTATTTGTTTAATTACAAATATGAAATTACGAACTCTGTTTCAACTAAAGACAAAAGCAAGATTGGCCCGTTCAATTGATTAACTCAATCTACATAAACCCACACCACGCTGGGGTAAGAACTATTAGATATAAAAAAGGGTAACCCACTTTTTCCCGACCAGTAAGATCATGAGATATTTTGACTTATTTATCGCTTATTTAACACATAATGGATTTACCTGCGCCAATACATGATATTCTTTTAGTATCTCTGGGATCAGGTCTTATAGTAGGAGGTCTAGGAGTGGTATTACTTACCAATCCAATTTATTCTGCCTTTTCGTTGGGATTGGTTCTTGTTTGTATATCTTTATTTTATATTCCATCGAACTCTTATTTTGTAGCTGCTGCGCAGCTACTTATTTACGTGGGAGCCATAAATGTCTTAATCTTATTTGCTGTGATGTTTATGAATGGTTCAGAATATTACAATTCTTTTCATTTTTGGACTGTCGGAGATGGATTCACTTCGCTAGTTTGTACAAGTATTTTTTTTTCACTAATTGCTACTATCCCAAACACGTCATGGTACGGGATTATTTGGACTACAAGATCAAACCAGATCATAGAACAGGACCTGACAAGTAATGTTCAACAGATTGGGATTCATTTATCAACAGATTTTTATCTTCCATTTGAACTGATTTCTATAATCCTTTTAGTTTCCTTAGTGGGCGCAATTGCTATGGCTCGCCGGGAATAGATACTTAGAATTGGAAATAACAAACCAACCAAATAAAATAAAGCAAATAAGGTCTTCCTCCGTGTAATTGTTATCACATCTATCTGTCCACCCTAAATTGAAATATTGTTCATGAGACATATTTAAAAGTTTTTGTTAGTTCGACGACCCATTTCAGTGTCTTTTTTGGTACTGTATTTCTTATATATATTATATGGATTGATAATTGAATTAGATTCAGTAGAATCTTCTCATTTAATTAATCGAATCAGTTGAATTGTTGTTTATATTGAAATGAATCGAGATTGACGAGGAGTTGGTCAATGATGCTCGAGCATGTACTTGTTTTGAGTGCCTATTTATTTTCTATTGGTATCTATGGATTGATCACAAGTCGAAACATGGTTAGAGCACTTATGTGTCTTGAACTTATACTGAATGCTGTTAATATGAATCTCATAACATTTTCTGATTTATTTGATAGTCGCCAATTAAAGGGAGACGTTTTCTCGATCTTTGTTATCGCTATTGCAGCCGCCGAAGCAGCTATTGGACCAGCTATTGTTTCTTCGATCTATCGTAACAGAAAATCAACTCGTATCAATCAATCAAATTTATTGAATAAATAAAAATAGTCGGTAGTCGGAACCTTTACTCAAATAAAATATATAAAGACATATACGTTATGTCACTCTGTAGAAGTAAATAGACACCCGGCTCACGTTATGGATCAATGGATCGTAAGCATGGATTAGGAATAAGAGTACAATAAATTTTATACGTTTTATTTCTTTATTAGATATAACTATAATTCATTTATAGATTAGCAAAACGTGTATTGACTGATATGACCATGTTTGATGAAAGATAAGAGATCAAAGTATCTTGGGCCTATCTCATGAACAGATCAGAAATAGATTTCTAACAAAACTTGATGGTCTAATCACCGATTCGTCTGGTGCCAAAATATTTAATCATTTACTAAAGCTACCAGACCGAAAATTTATGACGTTCCAAAAAAAATTAATAGATCTAATGTCACACTCAGTAAAGATTTATGATACATGTATAGGGTGTACCCAATGCGTACGAGCGTGTCCTACAGATGTCCTGGAAATGATACCCTGGGACGGATGTAAAGCTAAGCAAATTGCTTCCGCACCAAGAACGGAGGACTGTGTAGGTTGTAAGAGATGTGAATCTGCTTGTCCAACGGATTTCTTAAGTATACGGGTTTATTTATGGC